CCCTTGACACAAATAGACGCGTTGCGAGTTCCATACAGATTACTTCTCAATACAATTTCTTTTAAATTCATTAAAATTTCATGTACTGATTCTTGAATACCTACTATGGTAGAATATTCATGTGGTATTTTTTCAAATTTTGCACGGGTGATACATGTTCCTTCTATTTCCCCAAGCAAAGCTCTTCGCATCGCAATGCCTATTGTATCGGCTTGCCCTTTCATAAGTGGAGATAGAATAAAGCGTCCATAATAAAGACGCTTACTGTCTGCTCTTGATTCAACACACTTCCACTGTAGTGTCCGAGTAGATACTCTTACTTTCTCTCGAACCATAATAATATTATTTGATCAGATCATTGAATCGTTTATTTCTCTTGAAATCTCTTTTATTTTCATTTCTACACACGTCTTTTTTTAGGAGGTCTACAGCCATTATGTGGCATAGGGGTTACATCACGTACGAAATTTAATAGTATACCACTTCGACGAATAGCTCGTAATGCTGCATCTCTTCCGAGACCAGGACCTTTTATCATGACTTCTGCTCGTTGCATACCTTGATCTACTACTGTCCGAATAGCATTTCCTGCTGCGGTTTGAGCAGCAAATGGCGTCCCCCTTCTTGTACCATTGAATCCACAAGTACCGGCGGAGGACCAAGAAATTACCCGACCCCGTACATCTGTAACAGTCACAATGGTATTGTTGAAACTTGCTTGAACATGAATAACTCCCTTTGGTATTCTACGTGTACTTTTACGTGAACCACTACGGGCATTCGTACGTGAACCAGTTCTTGATCTAGATTTTGCCATACTTTATCATCTCATAAATAGAAATTCGAGATATATGGATATATCCATTTCATGTCAAAACAGATCCTATTTTTTTCATTGGGTCCTTTACGTTAGAGAGCCCCTTTTCAAAAGATTATCCTTGTCTTTGTTTATGTCTCGGATTAGAACAAATTACTATAATTCGTCCCCTCCTACGGATCAGTCGACATTTTTCACAAATTTTACGAACGGAGGCCCTTATTTTCATAGTTGTCGTTCCTTAACTTAATTCTGACTCTATTTATTGGAAGAAAATAAGTTTCTTGAAATGTTGAACCTCAAATTGTATCCCCATGAAGGGAATGCTGAAGTTGAAAAAACAACCTAATCATTCGAATCCTTGTTGTGGCATCTATAAATTATACGCCCTCTGGTTGAATCATAATGACTTACTTCAATTTTGCCCCTCTCCCCCCATCGTATACGTATAAAACTCCGTCGGATCCTTCATGAACCATAACCTAGAATTAAATTAGATCTTCATTATCGAAAAACCCCGAGCATACATACCATTTAGAAGGAGAAGTGATTCATTAATGAAACCTTCATGAATCCATTTTTTTGTTCTTTCATTCTAGGTAAAAGCCCTAGAAGTATCACCTAATGTAGTAGGAATGATATCAACTAACCCACCTTTTTTTCTTTTGACAAATAGGAAATTCCGGATCCAATTCGGATATCAGAAAGATTACCATATATAACACAAAATTTCTCCGCCGATTCTTTCGAGTCGAGCCTCTCGGTCTGTCATTATACCTCGAGAAGTCGAAAGAATTACAATCCCCATCCCGCCTAAAATTCTAGGAATTCGTTGATAGTTCGAATAGATTCGTAGGCCAGGCCTACTGATACGTTTTAAATTTAAAATAGTTCGATAGGGTCCTTTCCTATTCCTTCTATGTCGTAGGGTTAAAACCAAAAAATATTTGTTGTTTTCCTGATGCTTCCTCACGTTTTTGATAAAACCTTCTCTTAAAAGTATTTTAACAATGTTTTCCGTGATGTTAGTGGATGCTATTTGAATCGTCCCTTTTCTATTTATGTCAGCATTTCGTATAGAGGTTATTATGTCAGCAATAGTATCCCTACCCATGATAAACTCAATTTTGGGTTGCCTCCCATTTTTGATATAATCAACATGCTATTTTTTATTTATTTTTATATTTTATTTATTAAATAAAGGGATATGCGTCAGATACAACCTAATCCACTAATTAATCTATTTCATCCAAATACTATGTATAATAGAACTCTATTACGTATGATCTCATCTTATAATACCTCAGGTGCTAATGAAACTATTTTAGTGAAATTTAACTGTCTCAATTCTCGGGCAATCGCACCAAAAACTCGAGTTCCTTTTGGATTTCCTTCTTGATCAATCACAACTGCAGCATTATCATCATATCGTATTATCATACCGTTGTCACGTTTAAGTTCTTTACAAGTACGTACAATTACAGCTCTGATCACTTCTGATCTTTCTAGAGGTGTGTTTGGTAATGCTTCCTTGATCACAGCAACAATAATGTCACCGATATGAGCATATCGGCGATTACTAGCTCCTATGATTCTAATACACATTAATTCTCGGGCCCCGCTGTTATCCGCTACATTCAAATGGCTTTGAGGTTGAATCATATCATTTTTGAATCTGTTCTTTCAATGTTAATGCAAAGGGCGAAGTAAAAAAAAAGAAATATTGTTTGTCAAAAAGAAACCTGCAATTGTTTTTTTATCCCCAAGACTTCTTTCCTTTGGTTCTACGTTCCTATCCCGAAATCATAAATTGAGTTCGTATAGGCATTTTGGACGCCGCTATTGAAATAGCCTTTCTGGCTATATTTTCTGCTACTCCCCCCATTTCATAAAGTATTCTACCTGGTTTAACGACAGCTACCCAATATTCGGGAGATCCTTTACCCGAACCCATACGTGTTTCCGTAGGTCTTACTGTAACTGGTTTGTCTGGAAATATACGTACCCATATTTTTCCACCACGGCGCACATTTCTTGTCATTGCTCGTCGCCCTGCTTCTATTTGTCTAGATGTGATCCAAGCGGGTTCAAGTGCCTGAAGAGCATATTTACCGAAACAAATACGATTACCTCGATAAGATATTCCTTTCATTCTTCCTCTATGTTGTTTACGAAATCGGGTTCTTTTGGGGTTATAGTTGATGGTTCTTTCTCAATTCCACCTCTACTACAGAACCGGACATGAGAGTTTCTTCTCATCCGGCTCCTCGCGAATGAAACGATTCGAATTTTATAATTTTATGACAATATACTGAATCATGGATTCTTTGAGATTTCATCTAATCTATTAGAAATTTCTATATCTTGTTTGGATATATACTTAAACATGTATTTTTTTTCTAGATAATTATTTTTATTTATAGATAATGAGATAATGTCGTTTTTTTATAACGAATCTTTATTTTGTTTTGCCTTTGATCGATCATATTATCATATTGGATCGAACTGAGTAATGTAAAAGAAGATTGAGTAATCTAATAAAAACTTTCGCGGGCGAATATTTACTCTTTCAATATCTATTTTAGTTGTAGGGTTAGCTCATGAATTCTCGGAATAAATGAATTGGTCCCTGGTTCGTTCCGCCATCCCTCCTAATGAATTATTAGGATTCATTTTTCAATAGAATCTTACGTATTCATAGGTTCCATCGTTCCCATCGCTTCGCAATTAATGGTTAGGTTTGAATTCTATAATGGAGCCCCTCATGAAATTTGTTCTTGAGTCAATCTTCTCAGTCTTTATTGGCTCGAGGCTCTTGATTTTTTTCTATGAATAGATTCATATAGTTATGGATGAATCAGTATTGATGCTTTATTACACTGCCTTTTATGAGATGACTCATAAACCTTACATATATTGGAATCCTATATCATTGATATTCTTTTTCTTTCTCTCAACCTTCCTTTTCTTTTATCTGCATACTTTTTTTATATCATAATCAGATTGATTTTTTTTTATGCAAGAAAGATTTCAGTTGCTACAATGATATGACCAATATATCATATCTTGACTGCTTTTTTGTATCCAGATAATGTGAAACGATGAGTTGGTTATTAGTTCTATAGTTATTAGTTCACAGTAGGGGTCTGTCCATTTTTTTGGAATTCTATCCTATAAAAAAAACCAACGAGTCACACACTAAGCATAGCAATTATATGAAATCATCAATCAAATTTTTATTCAACCTTACAGAATTGCTTATTTTTTTGATTTAAGAGAAAAAGTTTTTTTTATTCTATTTTTTTTTATCAATGGATATAGTGTAAAGAGTAAAGACAAGGAAAGTATTCTTATTCCCCATTCTTATTCCCCAAATATCCAAATTTTGATGCCTAATACTCCATAGACCGTTCGGACTCCATAGGAACAATAATCAATTTTAGCTCGAATGGTTTGTAGAGGAACCCTACCTTCTCTGATCCATTCGACACGTGCAATTTCTTTTCCGTCGATGCGACCTGCAATTTGTACTTGAATTCCTTTTGTATCTGCCTGTTCGGTTAATTCAATAGCCTTTTTTATTGCTTTGCGAAATGAAACTCTATTCTTTAATTGTCCGGCTATAAATTCTGCAAGAATATTAGGGTGCCCATAAGGGTTTGTAATTCTTGTGATAGCAATGTTGAGTTTTCGGTTCACACAATTAAGTTCTTTTTGTACATTCATCTGTAATTCTTCGATTCTTCGCGTCTTGCCTTCTAGTAATAACTTTTGGAATCCCATATAGATTATGACTTGAATCAGATCAATTCTTTTTCGAATTTCTATGCGTGCAATTCCCTCTACACCAGAGGATATTCTCATATTTTTTTGTATATAATTCTTGATACAATTTCGTATTTTTTGATCTTCTTGTAGACCCTCGGAATAATTTTTGGCTTGTGCAAACCAAATAGAATGATGACCTTGGGTTGTACCAAGTCTGAAACCAAGTGGATTTATTTTTTGTCCCATAATCCCCCACTATTATACATATAATGATATGTCATATCTGTGTACTTCTTTTTTTTTCCATTCGGATTTTTTTAAGCAAAAGAAATCTTCTTCTTCATAGAAAGATGTATCTTTCAATACAATCCTTATATGACAAGTGGGTCTTTTTATTGCATAACTCCGTCCTCGA